TTTTCCATAGAAATGTGTTCGCTCAAGAAAAGCTCCAGAAGATGTTAATCGTAAATAAGAAGATTGTTTACGAAGAAAAACTAATACAAATTCGCATTCAGATACATAAGAATTATATGGGAACCGAAATAGTCTTTTATTTTCTTTTGAAAAAAAAAAAATAGAATTATTCGGAGTAATAAGACTATTCCAATTATGATATTCGTGAAGAAAGAATCGCAATAAATGTAAAGAAGGAACATCTTGGATCCAGCATTGAAGGATTTGAACCAAGATTTTCAGATGGATGGGATAAGGTATTAGTATATCTGACACATAATTTAAATGCGATAATTTGTCCTCCAAAAAGGGAAATATTGAATGAATAGATCGTAAATTCAAATTCTGAGATTTTGGTATTTTTTTTTCTTCGAGGGAAGATACTAATCGCAGCAAGAATGGAATTTCCACAATGACTGTAAAACCTTCCAATATCATCTGAGAATAAAAATGAAAATAAAAATAATTGTTGTACCCAACGAATCGATTTTGGTTAGAATCGTTAACCGAATAAATCAAATAATTCTGTTGATACATTCGAATAATTGAACGTTTCACAAGTACTGAACTAGATTTATTGTCATAACCAAAAATTTCCGTGGATTCGTAAAAAATCGAACCATTTAAACCACGATCATGAGCAAATGTGTAAATATACTCCTTAAAGAGAAGCGGATATAGAAAGTGTTGTTGCCGAGATCTATCTTTTTCTAAATATCCTTGTAATTCTTCCATTTACATTTCTACTTGAACCAGAGGCAGGACCCATTTCATTTTTGGGGTTATCAAATGATACATAGTGCAATATGGTCAGAACAGGGTATATATTATGTATATAATTACAGTAAGAAAAGAATATATATCCCACAAACAAAGGAAACAGGGGAGTCCAATCAACAGATCTTTTTCCTCTCCTTTTCTATCCAATTGGTTTATGTTCGTTATAATTACAAGAAGGTCAAAAATCCTTTATTTTAGCAACTCGATCGCTCTTTTGACTTTGGAATAAATTCTCTTTATCAGTATACTGTTTCTTCTACACATCCGTCTCCAATCCATAATAAAGAATAATTAGGATTCATTAAAAAAAAAGAAAGAAAATCAATGGTCCACTCACAAAAGAACCCACCCTTTCCCGCATCAGGCACTAATCTATCTTTAACGTCTAATTAGATCGGGTAATCATTCAAATTAAGAACAAAAGCTCGTTGCTTTTTATTTCACCAGAATTAGAGCCATAGGGCTCTATCCATTTATTCACTAGACCCAACTGTAAATGTGAATTTTTTTTTTTTTTCACTTCCAAAAAGAAAAAAAAATTTGTAACGATCCGGTAAGGATAAACTCAAAGTTCTACTTTAATTAAATAATAAATTATTAATTAAATAATAATAAAAATAATAATAATATTTTATTACGACATGCTGTTTTTTCCATTCATTACCTTTGAGGATCAGTCGTGGTCTTATAGACTCTACCAATAGTCTGGACGAATCTGTTGCTTCATCCAAATGTGTAAAAGATCATAGTCGCACTTAAAAGCCGAGTACTCTACCGTTGAGTTAGCAACCCGAATAAAATAAATAGGATATGTAAATACGGTCAAAATAAAAAAATCAATTGAATTGCACTGCACGACCCCGTCAAAACATTGAACTAGAACAAATCGAAAAGAAGGATTTGTTGATCAATTAAAAACACCAAAATACCAAAATGGACAGATCGGATTAAACAACAACAGATTCCCAATGGAGATGTCAAAATTGTGACAAACCACCATTTTCTTTATCAATTTTCTTTTCTTTTTCGTTAAGAAAATACATCCTGTATGCCAGTAAATCCGGCAGGGCAAACCCATCAAGTGAAGGAAAGAAAAAACCAATATGGGGTGGAGATAAACGGATCTATTTATCTACGATCGAATTATATTTCTTCGATGCACCATTGTCAATATGAATCCAATGTTAAGAAAACAAATTTAAGTAAATCAAATAAGGACTTGTGTTGGATTGGCACAACATAAACATAAATAATAAATTTGGATGAAAAAAATACGAAAGAGGTAAAGTAAAGAAAAAATCTCGGGTTTATTCAATCAATAGAGGTACGATAAGCAAGATTAACCCCTTGTTTGTTGGTGGATTCCCGCAACAAACAAAACAAGAAAAAAAAAGTAAATTAAGTATGAATACAGCAAGAAAAAGGCAAATTGTGTGTAAATAATTACACAAAGATAGATACTAGTTCCCCCCCCCCCCCCCCCTTTTTTTATTTATTAATTTTGTTTTTTTCCTTTAATTAACTCGAACCGAAGTTCTTTCTTGAAATAATTCCGCCTTCCTTAAAATATCACAAACAGTTCCCGTAGGTTGAGCACCTTTTTCAAGGAAATATAGAATAACAGGAACATTTAAATAAGTTTGATTCTTTATCGGGTCGTAAAAACCTACTTTTCTAAGATCTCTTCCTTCTCTTCGGGATCGAACATCAATTGCAACGATTCGGTAGATGGCTCATTGGAATAGATGTAAATAAACAATGCCCCCCCTAGAAACGTATGGGAGGTTTTCTCCTCATACGGCTCGAGAAAAAAAGGATTCTAAATTTCTGTATATGCATATAATGGCAAATGGATCCATAAAATCATGAATTAGACTATGATTTGAGTCGTTTTTTTATTCTTCCTTACAGAAAAAAAGAAATCTCATTCGTACTCATAACTCAAGTTGGGTAATTCTGACAGAGTTCGAAGGGAAACCCTTAGACATTTATTGAGCCGTCTCTAACCTCTTTCGTTTGTCTCATCTCGAATCTATTTTTATTCCTCATTCTGATTCAATTGTTGAGACAATTGAAAATAGTGTTTACTTGTTCCGGAATCCTTTATCCTTGCTTTGTGAAATCATTGGGTTTAGACATTACTTCGGTGATCCTTACTCCTTTCAAAAGAGCAGCAACATACCTTTTTGTTTTTTGTTATTTTTTTTCTATACTATAGAAATAGAATATGAACGGTGGATTCCCTTGTGATACACTTTTGATCGAAATAGTTTTACCAATTCTGAAAAATTTTACTTTTTATTTTTCAAACTTCTTTGATTTTTCGATTTTTTGAACCTTTCGATTTATATATTGAGGATATACTTACAAAGTTGGTCTAACTTATTGATAGTTACTAACCCTAGATTCTTCCCCCTGATAAACGAATCAATCCTTTCTGCTCGAGCTCCATCATGTACTATTTACTTACAACCTAACACAAATTAGGTTCCTAACAGAGTAGAACAAACTATGTCGAGCTAAGAACATCTTCATTCCTATAGAAAATGGTGGATGTAAGAATCCACAGCCGATCATGTCCTTCAAGTCGCACGTTGCTTTCTACCACATCGTTTCAAACGAAGTTTTACCATAACATTCCTCTAATTTTATTTCAAACCGGTATGTAATTGATTCAATATGGAATCATGAATAGTCATTGGCTCAACCGGTGTGTGTATACCGGTATATAATAGTACATACTTTCTTTCTATCCATCTATGGATAGATAAGTATTTATCCGGGGAAGGGTCGGCAAGGATCCAATTTATTTAACTCTATATTCTATATATGAATGAAACATATTTCTAAAAAAGACGAATAAATAAGTTTGCTTAAGACTTATTTACATCTTAAAAAGATTGTTCGGGACGATCAATCATGAAGGATCCATTTTTATCGAACAAATAAACTATAAACCTCAAAAGAAGAACCTTTAATATTAATAGATTTGCAATCCCGGAACAAAATCAATTATTAATAAAACTTTTTTATTTTATACAATACAGATTTTGTTTTACTTCAGGTTCAAGAATTTTTCTTTTCCATCAATTTCATAAAGTCAAGTAGATGCAATATACGAATTTCCCCCCAATCCCTACATTACATTGATTTCCAATTATTCATTTGAACCGGATAAGATATAAGATGAACCAGATAAAATACAAAAAAATGGGGTCCAGATCAATTCGTTTTTACTATTTTTTCCCACACCAGCTTTAGAAGTTTTAAGACCAGTGATGAAATTAGTACCAAAAACTCCCTACTCTTTAGTCTCCACATGGACTGTGGAATTTGGATACCCCATTTATTTACTTTAGGCTTTTTACCCTTGGTAAGGGAATAAAGAGGCCTTTCTTTCATTCCCATTTCGATTCAGAATGCTTCATGTGAGAATTGACATTTCATAGATATGGGACATAATGGGACATAAAGTTTCCATAAGTAACTAACTTTAAAATGAATATTGAGTAGTACGAACGTATCCTGAATGTGAATGATAAACCCAGAATTTCTTTTTTGAATTCAAAAAAAAAAAAAAGATATTTATTTCCACCCACATTTGATACTTGATTACGTTTGTGAGAAACCAAATGAAAGAAAAAATATGATTCTTAGAATCATTCTTAGAATTCAGAACAAAAGATTGTTCTCGTTAACAATTTTATGTTTCATGTGGGATACGATGTGATCCCATCTTTCGTTTCTGATGGAAACGATCTGGGACGGAAGGATTCGAACCTCCGAGTAACGGGACCAAAACCCGCTGCCTTACCGCTTGGCCACGCCCCATTTCGAATTTCTATTCGACACTAATAAACATTAATATTGGTATTGGTTATTCGTCAATTCCAACCCAATAAATAAATACATTGGGGATATATTGTTGCTAGGATTCAACACATGTAGATATAGAATCAAAAAAATTCATTGATCATTACAGGGAATTCAGTTAAGATATTGTATGAAAATGGAATTCCTTGTATTCTCATTTGAGAATGGAAGGAAAGATTTTTATTTGGGAGAGTTCGAAAAAAAAAAAGAAAGATTTTTTGACTTGTCTTTTTTTTCCCTTATAAAAAAAAACTCAATCAGAATAAAATTATCTAATCTACAAGAACGAAATTTTGTTATGCTTAATATCTTTAGTTTAATCTGCATCTGTCTTAATTCTGTCTTTTATTCGAGTAGTTTTTTCTTCGCCAAATTGCCCGAAGCTTATGCCTTTTTAAATCCAATCGTAGATGTTATGCCTGTCATACCTGTACTTTTTTTTCTCTTAGCCTTTGTTTGGCAAGCTGCTGTAAGTTTTCGATGATTTAATACTCTGTTAAATTCATGATTTATTCGATAAATCAAAATTCGAAAAATTGATAAGACCATATAAGTCTTACATTATGAACCCTCGATTCAAAAATAGAAATTCTTGTATATTGAATAACCGCAGCGATGAATTTTGATCAACTTATTTCCTCGTTCTGACCTTACAGTGAGCAAAGACTTTATTAGGTTGCCTACAATACCTAATTATTCATATGACAAGAAATTTTTGATAACGAAGGAATCAAAATCTTATTCCAAAGAAATTCGTGAAAATGACTTTCTTTTCAAAAAACACTTCATTTTTTGGGGGGTGTCATGTCAAAACAAAATAGTGTATGTGGTAAAGTAAAAAATAAGTAACCTATTCCCTTTTTCAAAAAAAAAAAAGATTTTGGAGATTGTGTAATGCTTACTCTCAAATTATTCGTTTATACAGTAGTGATATTCTTTATTTCTCTCTTCATCTTCGGATTTTTATCTAATGATCCAGGGCGTAATCCTGGGCGTGAGGAATAAAAAAAGATATTTTTCGTTTTTCCTGCTTTTTCTAAATTTTTTTTCTTATGATTTTATCTATTCCATACATTTACCTATGATAAAATCAAGGGATCGAACTTCGAATTCGAAAGTCTCAAGTAATAAGAAGAAGCGGAGAGAGAGGGATTTGAACCCTCGGTACGAATAACTCGTACAACGGATTAGCAATCCGCCGCTTTAGTCCACTCAGCCATCTCTCCCCATTCCCATCCCCGTTTAAAAATGGAAAATTTTTTATGTGATGTGACACGTGAAGTAAAGATTGATAAAAACCTTCGTTTTACTTTTTTATTTATCTATTTTTTTATATATATATATATATATTTTATATATAATATTAATATATTATATATAATATTAATATATTATATATAATATTAATATATTTTTTTTTATATATTCTTTTATTTATATTCTATTAAATTATATTCTTTATTTTTTATAAATATATATATATATATAAATAAATATAAATTAAATTATTTTTTTTTTTTTTTTATTTTATATTATAATAAATAATATATTTATTTATAATATTTTTTATAATAAAAAAAAGATATAAGATAAAGATATATAAAATAAAGATATATAAAAATATAAAATAAAGATATATAAAATATTATAACAATTATATAATAATATATATATAAATAAACATTATAACTTATAAGTTATTTTATTATAAACTTATAAAGATATATAAAAAGAACAATAAAGCAATATATATATATATAGGATAAATATATATATATATATATTAAGTATATTATATTAAGTAAGTATATTATATTAAGATTAAGTTAAGAAGAAATTTGATCAGGAATTCCATTTAGATAATGATTCGAAACGGATATCCCCAATAGAAAAATACCCTACTTCTTCTATTTTGTACGAAAGGTTTATTCCCCCGGCTTGGTTTAAGTACTGGCCTGGCCAGGCCAGTATTTCCATAGATAAAATGATTTAATAATGATTTGATATCAATCAAAAATACTTGTTGAACTGTCATTTCTTATTATTAATACTTAATATTATATTAAGTATTAATCTTAATATTATTACTTAATATTATTAATATTAATTTAATATTATTAATATTAAATTAATATATTTTTTTTTTTTTTTTTCTTTTTATCAATTTATTACTTACTGGAAAAAGAAACTGGAATAAAAAACATATATATACATATATATTTATTATGTACATATATATGTACATATATTAAACAATAAAAAGTATTAAAATGAAAAAGAAAAAAAAAAAATATCAAATATTAAACACACATATTTATTTATAAACGTAGTTATAATATAACTCATTTATTTGTTCAAGAGACAAACTTTATTTGAACAATTGAGATCCAATTGACCCGAATTCTTAATTCATAAGTAAGATCTGGCAGTTGAAAGAGAAGTTGAAAAAAAAAAAGAAACCATGTATGCAGATTTCATCCTTTCTATGATCCAGCTTCAATGATTCTTTCAGACCGGGACTGTCAGTAATGACTTCGTATCAAACGAAAAGAAAAGTATAATATAACTATAACTTTTTTTATGTTATTTAAGTAAGCTTTCTGCTCTTCGCCTATTTAAGTCCCCGGCGGGACGAAGCGTCAACGCTAAAATTTTCATGATTCTGATGCTATCTTGATTGCGCCTCACTCTTTTGTTCGACAAATGGTCCATTCATATACAATAATAAATATGTAGCGGGTATAGTTTAGTGGTAAAAGTGTGATTCGTTCTATCAAAAACTTAAATAGTTAAGGGGTCTTTCAGTTT